TGGGGATCAAATGGCTGTTCATGTACCTTTATCTTTGGAAGCTCAAGCAGAAGCTCGTTTACTTATGTTTTCTCATATAAATCTCTTGTCTCCGGCTATTGGAGATCCCATTTCCGTACCAACTCAAGATATGCTTATCGGACTCTATGTATTAACGATCGGGAATCGTCGAGGTATTTGTGCAAATAGGTATAATCCATATAGTTGCGAAAATTATCAAAATAAAACAGTTGACAATAATGACTATAAGTATACGAAAGATAAAGAACCCTATTTTTGTAATTCCTATGATGCGCTTGGGGCTTATCGGCAAAAGCGAATCAGTTTAGATAGTCCTTTGTGGCTCCGATGGAAACTAGATCAACGTGTCACTGGCTCGCGAGAAGTTCCCATCGAAGTTCAATATGAATCTTTGGGTACTTATCATGAGATTTATGGGCACTATCTAATAGTAGGAAGTGTAAAAAAAGAAATACGTTGTATATACATTCGAACCACCCTTGGTCATATTTCTTTTTATCGAGAAATAGAGGAAGCCGTACAAGGATTTTGTCGAGCCTACTCATATGCTATCTAAACTAAGAAATTAGATTAGGCGATGCTGTGGGGGTTGGGTTTGGCCCTCCCAATTTGACTAGTACCAAAATTTCTGAATTTCTGCGTGAATCAAGATTGAAATTGAGGAAAGGAAGTTTTCGAATTACAGGCTCAGGTTCATTGTCGAATTTTACTTAGCAGAATAAATAGAAGAAGAGGTACTTATGGCAGAACGAGCCGATCTGGTCTTTCACAATAAAGTGATAAATGGAACTGCTATGAAACGACTTATTAGCAGATTAATAGATCATTTCGGAATGGCATATACATCACATATCCTGGATCAAGTAAAGACTTTGGGTTTCCAGCAAGCCACTGCTACATCTATTTCATTAGGGATTGATGATCTTTTAACCATCCCTTCTAAGGGATGGTTAGTTCAAGATGCTGAACAACAAAATTTTATTTTGGAGAAACACTATCATTATGGGAATGTATATGCGGTAGAAAAATTACGTCAATCGATTGAGATATGGTATGCTACAAGTGAATATTTGAGACAAGAAATGAATCCTAATTTTCGGATGACTGATCCTTATAATCCAGTATATCTAATGTCCTTTTCAGGAGCTAGAGGAAACGCATCTCAAATACACCAATTAGTAGGTATGCGAGGATTAATGTCGGATCCCCAAGGACAAATGATTGATTTACCGATTCAAAGCAATTTACGCGAAGGACTTTCTTTGACAGAATATATAATTTCTTGTTACGGAGCCCGTAAAGGAGTTGTTGATACTGCTGTACGAACATCAGATGCTGGATACCTCACACGTCGACTTGTTGAAGTAGTTCAACACATTATTGTACGTAGAACAGATTGTGGCACTATCCGAGGTATTTCCGTGAGTCCTCGAAATGGGATGACGGAAAAAATTTTTGTCCAAACATTAATTGGTCGTGTATTAGCAGACGATATATATATAGGTCTGCGATGCCTTGCCACTCGAAATCAAGATATTGGGATTGGACTTGCCAATCGATTCATAACTTTTCGAGCACAACCAATATATATTCGAACTCCCTTTACTTGTAGGAGTACCTCCTGGATCTGTCAATTATGTTATGGTCGGAGTCCCACTCACGGTGACCTGGTTGAATTGGGGGAAGCCGTAGGTATTATTGCGGGCCAATCTATTGGAGAACCGGGGACACAATTAACATTAAGAACTTTTCATACCGGTGGAGTATTCACAGGCGGTACTGCTGAACATGTACGAGCTCCTTCTAACGGAAAAATAAAATTCGATGAGTATTTGGTTCATCCCACACGCACCCGTCATGGGCATCCTGCTTTTCTATGTTCTATGGATTTGTATGTAACTATTGAGAGTCGAGATGTTATACATAATGTCAATATTCCGCCAAAAAGTTTGATTTTAGTTCAAAATGATCAATATGTAGAATCGGAACAAGTGATTGCTGAGATTCGTGCCGGAACCTCCACTTTTCATTTTAAAGAGAAAGTCCGAAAATATATTTATTCTGAATCAGAAGGAGAAATGCACTGGAGTACTGATGTCCACCATGCACCTGAATACACATATGGTAATGTTCATCTATTACCAAAAACAAGTCATTTATGGATATTAGCAGGAGGTCCGTGCGGATTCAGTAGATTCAGTATAGTGTCTTTTTCGCTGCACAAGGATCAAGATCAAATGAATGCTCACTCTTTTTTTGTCGAAGAAAGATATACCCCTGACCTCTCAATGACTAATGATCGAGTAAGATATAAATTGTTGGATATTTCTAGTAAAAAAGATAGGGAAATTTTGGACTATTCAAGACCTGCTCAAATGATATTCAATGGTCATTGGAATTTCATATATCCTTCCATTATGCAAGAGAATTCTTATTTCTTGGCGAAAAAGCGAAGAAATAGATTCATTATCCCATTACAATATAATAAAGAACGAGAGAAGGAACTAATACCCTGTTTTGGTATTTCAATCGAAATACCAAAACAGGGTATTTTACGTAGAAATAGTATTCTTGCTTATTTTGATGATCCACGATACAGAAGAAGTAATTCCGGAATTACTAAATATGGTACCGTGGAGGTCAATTCAATTATAAAAAAAGAGGATTTGATTGAATATCGAGGATCAAAAGAATTTAATCCGAAATACCAAACGAAAGTAGATCGGTTTTTTTTCATTCTAGAAGAAGTGCATGTTTTACCCGGATCTTCATTCATAATGGTTCGGAACAATAGTATCATTGGAATAGATACACGACTCACTTTTAATATAAGAAGTCGAGTAGGCGGATTAGTCCGAGTGGAGAGAAAAAAAAAATATATTGAACTCAAAATCTTTTCCGGAGATATTTATTTTCCTGGGGAAACAGATAAGATATCCAGGCATAGCGGAATTTTGATACCACCGGAAACGGAAAAAAAAAATTCTAAGGAATCAAAAAAATTGAAAAATTGGATCTATGTCCAACGGATCACGCCTACCAAGAAAAAGTATTTTGTTTCAGTTCGGCCCGTAGCGACATATGAAATAGCTGATGGGATAAATTTAGCAACACTTTTCCCTCAGGATCTCTTGCGGGAAAAGGATAATGTCGAACTTAAAGTTGTCAATTATATTCTTTATGGAAATGGCAAATCAATTCGAGGAATTTCTCACACAAGTATTCAATTAGTTCGGACTTGCTTAGTATTGAATTGGAACCAAGAACAAAACGGTTCTATAGAAGAGGTTCATGCTTCTTTTGTTGAGGTAAGAGCAAATGATTTGATTCGCGATTTCATAAGAATTGAATTAGTTAAGTCTGAAATTTCGTATATAGGAAAAAGGTATAATGGGGCAAGGACAAGATTGATTCCCCATAATGGATTAGATCGCACCAATATCAATCCTTTTTATTCCACGGCTAAGATTCAATCACTTACCCAGCGTAAAAGTACTATTGGTATTGGTACACTTTTGAATCAAAATAAGGAATGCCAATCTTTAATAATTTTGTCATCATCCAATTGTTCTCGAATTGGACCATTCAATGGTTTGAAATATAAAAAAGAATTGGATCCCATAATTGGAATTATGGATTTGTTGGGTCCCTTAGGGACAATAGTCTCTAAAATAGAGAATTTTTATGCATCTTATCATTTAATAACTTATAATCAGATCTTGTTAAAGAAATATTTGCTACTTGACAATTTTAAACAAACTTTTGAAGTACTTCAAGTACTTAAATACCGTTTAATAGATGAAAATAGAAGGATTTATAATCCCGATCCGCGCAGTAACAGCATTTTGAATCCATTCTATTTAAATTGGCGCTTTCTTCATCATGATTATTGGGAAGAAACATTGACAATAATTAGCCTTGGACAATTTATTTGTGAAAATTTATGTCTATTCAAAGACGAACCGCATGTAAAAAACTCTGGTCAAATTATAATTGTTCATCTTGACTCCTTAGTTATAAGATCCGCTAAGCCCTATTTGGCCACTCCAGGAGCAACTGTTCATGGTCATTATGGAGAAATCCTTTACGAAGGAGATACATTAGTTACATTTATATATGAAAAATCTAGATCGGGTGACATAACACAAGGTCTCCCAAAAGTGGAACAAATTTTAGAAGTGCGTTCGATTGATTCAATATCGATGAATCTCGAAAGGAGAGTTGAAGGTTGGAACGAACTTATACCAAGAATTCTTGGAATTCCCTGGGGATTCTTGATTCGAGCTGAATTAACCATAGCTCAAAGTCGTATCTCTTTGGTTAATAAAATCCAAAAGGTTTATCGATCCCAGGGGGTACAGATCCATAATAGACATATAGAGATTATTGTACGTCAAGTAACATCAAAAGTGTTGGTTTCAGAAGATGGAATGTCTAATGTTTTTTTACCTGGAGAATTAATCGGATTGTTACGAGCGGAACGGGCGGGGCGTGCTTTAGACGAAGTTTTTTCTTATCGAGTAATCCTGTTGGGGATAACGAGGGCATCTCTGAATACTCAAAGTTTCATATCCGAAGCTAGTTTTCAAGAAACTGCTCGAGTTTTAGCAAAAGCTGCTCTACGTGGTCGTATTGATTGGTTGAAAGGGCTGAAAGAGAACGTTGTTCTGGGAGGGATTATACCTGTTGGTACCGGATTCAAAAAATTAGTGTACCGTTCAAGACAAGACAAGAATACTTATTTGGAAATCAAAAGAAAGAATCTATTCAACTTGGAAATGAGAAATATTTTGTTACACCATAAAGAATTATTTTGTTCTTCCCCCAAAAACAATTTTCGTGAGACAAATTTGCATGAGATACCAGAACAAAAATTTCCGCAATTTCATGATTCCTAAGAACGGATTCTTTTACTTTTAAACTATCTGGTCTTACTATTTTTTTGGTAATAAAAAAAGTAATTAAAAGTAATTAAAGGAAATTAAGCAATTGGACCATGTATCAATGGGCAATTTCCGGTAGAAGGTTCCATCGGAACAATTATTTATTTCAAGGTACCTCGTCTCTTTGTTTGTTAAAAAACAAAAGAAAAAACAAAAAGGAAGTGTGGGGAAAAATGACAAGAAGATATTGGAACATCAATTTGGAAGAGATGATGGAAGCAGGAGTTCATTTTGGTCATGGTACTAAGAAATGGAATCCAAAAATGGCCCCTTACATCTCTGCAAAGCGTAAAGGTATTCATATTACAAATCTCACTAGAACTGCTCGTTTTTTATCAGAAGCATGCGATTTGGTTTTTGATGCAGCAAGTAGAGGAAAAAACTTCTTAATTGTTGGTACCAAAAATAAAGCAGCGGATTCAGTAGCATCAGCTGCAATAAGGGCTCGGTGTCATTATGTTAATAAAAAATGGCTTGGCGGTATGTTAACGAATTGGTCCACTACAGAAACGAGACTTCAAAAATTCAGGGACTTAAGAGCAGAACAAAAGATGGGGAAACTCAATCGTCTCCCAAAAAGAGATGCAGCAATGTTGAAGAGAAAATTATCTACCTTACAAACGTATCTTGGCGGGATCAAATATATGACGGGGTTACCTGATATTGTCATCATCGTTGATCAGCAAGAAGAATATACGGCTCTTCGAGAATGTATAATTTTGGGGATTCCAACGATTTGTTTAATCGATACAAATTGTGATCCAGATCTTGCAGATATTTCGATCCCAGCCAATGATGATGCTATAGCTTCAATCCGATTGGTTCTTAACAAATTAGTATCCGCAATTTGTGAGGGTCGTTCTAGCTATATAAGAAATCGTTGATTATGATTAAGAATAATAAGATCAGTCAATTTTTCTTGGACTCCATAGATTTATTGGATCGGTTATTATCTTTGAATAAAAAAAAAAAGAGATAAAAATAAAAGAAGTGGTAGGTATTGATATTTTGTTATGATATTATGTGATTTCTTGGTATCCTAAATATATGATTAACAATTCAAGTTGGTGAGTTGAGAAAGAGATGGTTGAATCAAAATAATTCATTTTTTGAAGTTCAATTTCTGTCAGAGGACAATATGAATGTTATACCATGTTCCATTAAAACACTGAAAGGGTTATACGATATATCGGGTGTAGAAGTCGGCCAACATCTCTATTGGCAAATAGGAGGTTTACAAATTCACGCCCAAGTACTTATCACTTCGTGGGTTGTAATTGCTATCTTATTAGGTTCAGTCATCATAGCTGTTCGGAATCCACAAACCATTCCGACCGACGGTCAGAATTTCTTTGAATATGTCCTTGAATTTATTCGAGACTTGAGCAAAACTCAGATTGGAGAAGAATATGGTCCTTGGGTTCCCTTTATTGGAACTATGTTCTTATTTATTTTTGTTTCTAATTGGTCAGGTGCTCTTTTACCTTGGAAAATTATAGAATTACCTCATGGGGAGTTAGCTGCACCTACGAATGATATAAATACTACTGTTGCTTTAGCTTTACTTACGTCAGTCGCATATTTTTATGCGGGTCTTAGCAAAAAAGGATTGGGTTATTTTGGAAAATACATTCAACCAACGCCAATCCTTTTACCAATTAATATTCTAGAGGATTTCACAAAACCTTTATCTCTTAGTTTTCGACTTTTCGGAAATATATTGGCTGATGAATTAGTAGTTGTTGTTCTTGTTTCTTTAGTCCCTTTAGTAGTTCCTATACCTGTTATGTTTCTTGGATTATTTACAAGTGGTATTCAGGCTCTTATTTTTGCAACATTAGCCGCGGCTTATATAGGTGAATCCATGGAGGGTCATCATTGATTGATTAGCTTTCCAAATACTCTTTTTTTTTTATTAAGCTTATCCTATTATCCAAATTCCTGTATATAATCCAATTGGTTGAGGAGCATAACATAAAAATACGTATAACTATACAAGCTAGAGTTGTAGGAGAAAAAATGGACGATATTTCACAATTCTAAAAAAGAAAGATGAGTTGGGGAGGTCATACTAGAATATATGTAATGTCTATTAAGTATGTAATGTCTATAAATAATATAAGTTTAGCTCCTGTCTATGTTTTGGAGAATGATTTTCAAATTCGATTTAATAATTTAATATTTAATTATTAAATAAAAAATAAAAAAAGAAATTAAATATTATTTCTATAAATATTTATGTTATGGAAGAAACAAAAGTATATGTGATATCATATGTATCATATTATGGAGATATCAGATATTCATTATATATTTTTAGTTATATATAGGACTATACTATAATATTAGTATATAATTTAGTATATAATAGTATAATTATTATATAATATATATAATTTTAAATAATATATATATATATATATTTTTTTAATTATATTAAAAATAATATTCTATAAACAAATAAAATATTTTCTAGAAAAAAGTGGTATAAATAACATTAAATAAATTCCATTTTTGATTGAATAAAATAAATATTGAATAAAATAAATATATAATAAATATATATAATATAATGGATTTTTATTAATATTGACATTGACCACATTGATTGCAGCTCACACTGCATGTAGATGGATTTCAATAAAAATCCTTTCTTTCATCTGCGATTCTAGAAAAAAAGAAAAGAGATGAACTCAAGATTTATAGTAAAGAACGCAGAATTGAATCAAAGAATAGTTAGAAACAAAGATATGCAATAACCAGAACTGTATATGGATATATAAAAACTCCATTATGGGTAGAAACTAAAAATAGGATAGATAGTTCTGACGATTCAATTCAATAATTCAGTAATATTATCATTTCAATTCTGAGTTTTTAGTTACTTTGAATGCGGGATCTTAATGAGAAAATGAGTAATAATTCATTGGTTGATTGTATCATTAACCATTTCTTTTTTTTTTTTGATGTGAGGAACTTACCATGAATCCACTGATTTCTGCTGCTTCCGTTATTGCTGCTGGATTGGCTGTAGGGCTTGCTTCTATTGGACCTGGGGTTGGTCAAGGTACTGCTGCAGGGCAAGCTGTAGAAGGTATTGCGAGACAACCTGAAGCAGAGGGTAAAATACGAGGTACTTTATTGCTTAGTTTAGCGTTTATGGAAGCTTTAACAATTTACGGATTAGTCGTCGCATTAGCACTTTTATTTGCAAATCCTTTTGTTTAATCCTATTTAATCCTAGACCGAATTGCTTGCTTTCTTTTTTTTTCTGTCCTTAGCTTAATACTACAATAGAAAACTTTTTTCTTTTTTTTTTTTGTTGTTTGTTGGAAGCATTTCAATAAACGAAATATTTCTCAATTGATATGAGACCTAACCTAATAATAAATAAGTAGAGTACTTACTAATACTATTAAAATAGTAAGTGGAGTATTTTATTATATATATTTTCTTATTATTATTTATTTTATTATTTTTATTATTTATTTTATTATTTATTTTTTTGGGGTTTGGGTTGAAAACTTCAAAAAGGTAAGAAATTTAAAGCAAATAAAATTACTAGCTTAAATCTATTCCCATTAAAAAAAGTAGAAATAAAAAATAAAATTAATAAAAAGAAATCGATAAAAAAAAAAAAGACAAGCGAAGTGATACAAAAAACTCTGTTTATTCTTTGTTAGTCCTATCTATAAGAGGAGAGCATATGAAAAATGTAACCGATTCTTTCGTTTCTTTGGGCCACTGGCCATCCGCCGGGAGTTTCGGGTTTAATACCGATATTTTAGCAACAAATCCAATAAATCTAAGTGTCGTACTTGGTGTATTGATTTATTTTGGAAAGGGAGTGTGTGCGAGTTGTATATTTCAAGAATGAGTTGGATGCATCCAGCTGCACTTTATTTATGGTATTTATAGAAATAGGAAAAAGAAAAAGGTGCATGATCCCCACGAATTACTTCTGAATAAATTCAGAAATCATATGCAAGAACCATAGCATTTCGTGATTCATTGGTAAATAGAATTTGATTCTCTATCAACCAATAATGTGAGACCATTAACATGGTTAAAGCTAAACTGTTTAAAGTCGAGGCAATATATGGTACTCTTTCTACCACTATGTTAGTACCAGAATAGAATGGTTTAAAAAAGAATAGTTGGTAATTTATCTGATATACAACACTCATATCAATAAAAAGATTTGAATCATTTACTAGAAAAAGGGCAAGCTGCCCTTTTTTTATCCAATGCCGAATCGACAACCTATGTATAAAAAAAGAAGAATTTTTGGATTTGAACAAAAAGAGAAATAAAAAAATTATTATTTTCATTTTAAAGAAATTGAAAAAGAAAAACCAAATTCTAAAAAATGAAATGAAATAAAGAACAAATACAAATAAAGAAACAACTTTGCTGACAATTATAGTAGTCTAGTCAGAAGAGTCCTCCTAATATTCTGGTCTTGTATCATTTTCAATATGTTTGAATGCAAACAGAAAAGAGAGGGTAGGCTCATTACATTAAAATAATAAATATGGGAATATCCATATCATAAAAAAAAAAAATAATTGAGCGGGAGAGCCAAATGAATTGAAAGATTCATGTTTGGTTCGGGAAGAGATCGTGGAAGTTGCTTAATGATAATATAATCTACTTTCATTAAATGATTTATTAGATAATCGAAAACAGAGGATTTTGAGTACTATTCGAAATTCGGAAGAATTACGTAAAGGGGCCATTGAGCAACTCGAAAGAGCCCAAGCTCGCTTACGTAAAGTGGAAATAGAAGCAGATGAGTATCGAAAAAATGGATACTCTGAAATAGAACGAGAAAAAGTAAATTTAATTAATGCTACTTGTGATAGTTTGGAACAATTAGAAAATTTTAAAAATGAAACCCTTCATTTTGAGCAACAAAGAGCGATTAATCAGGTCCGACAACGAGTTTTCCAACAAGCCTTACAAGGAGCTCTAGGAACTTTGAATAATTGCTTGAATAGCGAGTTACATTTCCGTACGATCCGTGCTAATATTGG